ATTGCAGCTTCAGTAAGAGAAAAAGCTCGTACGCACCCGCTTCGATTAGCAGGTTTAGTAGGAAATCGTACATCAAAAAGAGACCTTATTGATAAATATGTAGAAGCGTGTCCCATGCCTGTTTTAGAAGTATTACCTTTAATTGAAGATATTCGAGTTTCTAGAGTTAAAGGAAAAACTTTATTTGAAATGGTCGAATCTGAATCTACTCTTACATACGTTTGTGAATTTTATTTAAATATAGCAGATCAAATATTATCTAAACCAGAAGGAATTGTACCAGAAGAAATTCCAGATCGAGAACTTTTTAGCTTACTTTCTGACTTTTACTTGAATCCCGTAAGTACTACTTTAGAAGATGTACAAAATAATCAAACAACTTTGATTGATTTTACAATTATTTAAAATGTTTAAAATGAAAATAATCCTTTTTTATTTATTCATTTACTTAGTCAAAAATTTTATAATATATGTCAATTAAGATATCTGAAACTCTCACTTTTGAATGCGAAACAGGAAACTATCATACTTTCTGTCCTATTAGTTGTGTTGCTTGGTTATATCAAAAAATTGAAGACAGCTTTTTTTTAGTAGTCGGTACAAAAACGTGTGGTTATTTTTTACAGAATGCTCTTGGGGTTATGATTTTTGCTGAACCTCGTTATGCTATGGCAGAACTAGAAGAGGGAGATATTTCAGCTCAATTAAATGATTATCAAGAATTGAAACGATTATGTCTTCAGATAAAAAAAGATAGAAACCCAAGTGTAATTATTTGGATAGGTACCTGTACAACAGAAATTATTAAAATGGACTTAGAAGGCATGGCTCCGAAGTTGGAAAATGAAATCGAGATTCCAATTGTAGTAGCAAGAGCAAATGGATTAGATTATGCATTTACTCAAGGAGAAGACACAGTATTAGCTGCTATGGCACACCGTTGTCCAGAACGAAATCTTTTAAACGAGAAAAAACAAGAAATAAAAGATAACAAAATCAAAAAAGACTTATTTTCTTTTCGTTTTAACGACATAGAACAAAAAAATACAAAACCTAAAAATAATTTAACAGATAAAACACCGTTAGTTCTTTTTGGTTCTTTACCTTCAACCGTAGCTTCTCAACTTAGTTTAGAATTAAAACGACAATCTATTCATATATCAGGTTGGCTACCTGCTCAAAGATATACTGATTTGCCGGTTTTAGGAAATGGAGTTTACGTTTGTGGTGTGAACCCGTTTTTAAGTCGAACAGCAACAACTTTAATGCGACGCCGAAAATGTAAATTGATTGGAGCACCATTTCCTATTGGACCAGATGGAACACGTGCTTGGATTGAAGAAATTTGCTCTGTTTTTGGCATTAAAACACAAGGGTTAGAAGAAAGAGAAAAACAAGTTTGGGAAAATTTAATAGATTATATTAACCTAGTCCGTGGAAAATCTGTTTTTTTTATGGGAGATAACTTGTTAGAAATTTCTTTAGCAAGATTTTTAATTCGATGTGGTATGATTGTTTATGAGATTGGTATTCCATATATGGATAAAAGATACCAAGCTGGGGAATTAAGATTTTTACAAACTACATGCAAAAAAATGTGTATCCCCATGCCTCGTATTGTAGAAAAACCTGATAATTACAATCAAATTCAACGTATGCGTGAATTACAGCCTGATTTAGCTATAACGGGTATGGCTCATGCTAATCCTCTTGAAGCTAGAGGAATTAATACAAAATGGTCCGTTGAGTTTACTTTCGCGCAAATTCACGGATTTACAAATGCCAAAGATATTCTTGAATTAGTTACACGTCCTTTACGACGTAATAATAATTTAGAAAATTTAGGCTGGACAAATTTGGTTAAATAATTAAAAAAGGGAGATTTTTCTACTAATTAATAAAAAAATCTCCCTTTTTTTTTTTTCAAAAAATATAAATTTATTCTATTTTAATTTCATCTTATTGAGGAAAATTTTTTATTATGATAACAAGCAGTCCGCTATTTTTTTCTATTCTATGGATTCCAATATTATCATCGATAAATTTTTCGAGCACATTTGTTTTATTTGGATTATATTATGGTTTTTTAACTACATTACCTATTAACCCTTCTCAGCTTTTATCTATGAGAGCTTTTCTATTAGAAGGAAATTTTAGTGGAACAGCAGCTATTAGTGGTTTAGTTATTGGGCAATTAATAATATTTTTATCAATTTATTATTCACCAATTTATGTAATTTTACTAAAACCCCATATTGTAAGTTTAATTGGCTTATCTTATATTTTTTTCTATTGGTATAGGATTAAAGATCTTTTAAATTATCAATCTTTAAAACCAATTACATCTTTTCGAAATATTCAAGTTTATAAATTATTTTTTGACAGTTTAATTTTTCAATTATTGAATCCTATTCTTTTACCAAGTCCTGTATTAGCAAGATCATTAAATCTTTTTCTTTTTCGACATAGTACCAATATTTTATTTGTAATAAGTACAATCTTAGGTTGGTTTTCTGGACAATATTTTTTTATTACTTTGAGTAAATTACTTTTATCTCGTATAGAATCTGACTCGCCTATAGTTTATATTTTAGTAAAACGTATAATTCATAGAACTTTTAGCATTATTATACTAAGTTTCTCTTTATTACATTTAGGAAGAATTCCAGTTCCGTTTATTACAAAAAAAATAATTGATCATCTTCAATTTAATTCAATCAAAAACGATAATTCCATATTTTCACAAAAGTCTTGGCCTAGTATTTTTTTTGATTATGGTCGATGGAAAAGACCATTCAGATATATAGAAAATAGTCGATTTAGCAATAAAAGTTTTATAAAAAGAAGAGTATCTCAATATTTCTTTAATTCATGTTTAAGCGATGGACAACCACGATTGTCTTTTACACATTTACCTAGCGTAGCAGTTTTTGGGAAAAGTTTCAGTAAATTTTTTAGTTACCTAGAAATTCCATTCTCTCCTGAATTTTTTCAAGAGTGGGTTGATAATAAAACAGAAAAAAGAAAAATTATATATACAAAAATTCAAAATAAAGCTCAAATTCTTGATAATGGATATGATATAACAGAGGTTATTGAGAAAAAAACAGGATTATCTAATTTTAAGGGAGAAAATTTTAGTAAATTTTATGATCCTTTATTAGTAGGACAATGTAATGAAGAAATGATAATCTCAAAATCAAATTGGTTTTTTACAGAAAGGTTTGATAAATCTAAAAGAACACAAAAGTCTCAATTTTTTATAGGAAAAAATAATAAACTGAAATATTGGATTTCTAATCAATGGAAAAATTTAGACTATAAAAATTTTATATTACCTTGGGAACCATTAACCCGAGATGCTCGTCGTATCTTGAGTTTACTTGTTAGTAAATCAGAAAAAGTTAAAATTGATCCACATCAAACACAAACAATTTTTTTTGATATAGATCCAAAAAAGGATTTAAATCAAAAAAGTAGTGGCAACTTACCAATTGGTAATATACGCAAAAAAGGTACTCGAAAGTTTAATATTAATTGGGAACTTATTTTAAATTTATCCCCCAGACAAAAAAATCTATATTTCAATTATTTAGAAATAGATGAATGGAATACAGCTAAAAATTATTGGAAAAATTTATTTGTAGGTGATAAAAATCGAGTAAAAATAATTCCTTTTTTAGTCACCAAAATATTAGGAAATGATAAAAAGTTATTATTTCGGGAAATGGAAAAAGAAATACCTCGATGGACATCTGATTTAAAAAATGATAAATTTGATGTAATAGCAATTGGAGTTACTGATATTCGTCAGCGAAAAGTTAAAAATTTAGGGTATTTAATAAAAGGAAAAGATAAAAGAAGAAAAATTATAAGACGATTTTCACAACAGTCTGATTTTCGTAGAAAATTAGTTAAAGGTTCAATGCGTGCTCGAAGACGAAAAACGTTAGTATGGAATATTTTTCAACTTAAAGTAAATTCTCCATTTTTTTTAAGAATAGCAGAAAAGTCTACTTTTAGCCGAACTTATTCTCCTATACAAAATCTTTACCAGTCAACAGAACCGTCAGTTCGTAATACTTCTCAAAAAAGAAACTTTTTTTCAAAAGAAAAAATATCACCATTTCAAAAAACCAAAGCAGATCGTCTTGCTATTGCAAATAGATGGGATTTTCCATTAGCTCAATGGGGAAGAAGTTGGTTACTTATAATCCAATCACATTTTAGAAAATATTTTGTATTACCTTTATTAATTCTTTTAAAAAATATTAATCGTTTTTTGTTGTTTCAAAAAACTGAATGGACTGAAGATTGGTATGAATGGAATAAAGAAGTTCATATACGATGTACATATGATGGTACTGAGGTTTCAAAAGAGGAATTACCTGAACAATGGCTCAGAGATGGTCTCCAAATAAAAATAATATATCCTTTTCATTTAAAGCCATGGCATAAACCAAAACCGAATAGTACAATTTTTGAAAAAAAAAAATTTCATTATTGTTATTTAACAGCCTGGGGTTTCTTAACCGACTTACCATTTGGAAATATTAAGAAACAACCTTCTTTTTGGAAACCAATAAATAAAGAACTGAGAAAAAAATGGAGAATAAATATATTCATTGAGTTGTTAGAACAAATGAAAAAATTCTTAACAAAGATTTATAATATTGGTTTGAAATTTTCGACTGGTCAAGTTCAAGTTGATACAAAAGTAAATTCATATCGTTTGAATTCAGGAAAAGAAAAATATACTGGTATTAAAGATAATAAACATAACCTTTCTAAATTTGTAACTCAAAGCAATGCTAATATCGTATTAAAAATTCCTACAAATTCTGTTGAAGATAAAGCGATTTATATAAAAGACTTAGAAGAGTTACTTACAAAAAAAAATCTAAAAAAAGGTAGAGTAGATGCTAACGATACTAACTATTCTTTTTATAAAAAAAGGAAAAAAAATTTAAACTTACTAAAACAATTAATTCAAGTTAAACAACTAATTGTTCGAACTTATAGAAAAATTATCGGATTGATGAAAAAATTTATTTCTATTATAAATTTATATACTTATAGAATACAAATAAAGTTTAGAATAAATCTAAATACTATGAAAAAACAGATTCTCAATCATTTTACTAATTGAAATAATTAATATTCAATCGTTAATAATGAAATATCAGAAAAAAACTTAACTTAATCCCAACTCAACGATGATATCAATATCTCACGCATATATACTTAGAAGGATATGGGAAATAAAAACAAATAACAAATCTTATTTAAGGTATTTATCAAAATCTTGGGCATCACATTTATTTCTTAAAAATAATTTTAAAATTTTTTTGCATGAAGAGGGAATAGTTGGTTATATAAATTTAGTCAAATTTCAAGAAAAAAATTGGAAACTATGGGTAAAACATCTTAATCGATATAATTTATCTCCAGAAATATGGAATGAAATTACCCCCGAACAATGGCGATTTAAAGTTAGTGAACATTGGAAAATAAAAGAAAAACTAGTTACTAAAAACGAAAATACAAATTGTACTACTTATTGGCAAGATTCTATTTTTAAGGCTACTCATTCATCAACGATAATTGAGAAGCGCAATAAACTATTTCAAAATAATTTTTTAACTTCTAGTTATTTTGATTTAAATAAAAACAAACTAACTAAAAAAGTTTTCAAATCGAAAGAAAAACAATATTTAAATAATAGTAATAAGAGTTTTATTATTTCAGACAAAAAAAAAAATTTAGATTTTTCTGTAATTAAGAAAAATATTTTTCTTGAATACAACCTTTTATTATGGTTTATTCCTGAATTTATAGAACAAAAAGAGATTATATATAGAAAATATAAAAAAAAAGTATTTAACATAGATACGTCTATTAAATCAAAAAATAAAATACTTCGAAAACTTCAAGAAGCAGAATTTAATCAATCTATTCGCCAATGGAGATGGAAATCAAAAAATTCGGAAAAACAATTTAGAAAGCTAGGAGACATGGCTTCTTTAATGACATTTATGCAGAATCAAGATACAAAAATATCTCTTTCGGAAAAAATGCGAAAAGATTTAGATTTATTCCGTCTTTTTTTCCGTAGAAATAATATTGTTAATCAATTAACAATTAATTCTGAACACCGTTTACCTCGATTATTAGATGATCAAATTTTAATATATAAATTAATAAATACACAATCAAATTTTAGAAAACGATTTGAAAAAATGGTAGATTTAGCACCTTTTAATAAATATTTATTGAGTACTAATCTTGTTTATAAAGGTTGTAAATTCAACAATTTATCTTTATTTCATATATTAAGTCTTGAAGATATTTTACTTCCAAAAAATCGTAGAGAATTTAGAATATTAAATTCTTTATACTTACAAACAAAAAAAGATATAAATTCAAACAAATATTTTTTAAGCAAAATAAGAAAAGAACCAAATAGAACAATTCAAGTTAATAAAAGCATACAACTTAAACGTTTTATTTGGTCCAGTTATCGGTTCGAAGATTTAGCTTGTATGAACAGATTTTGGTTTAGTACATTAAACGGAAGTCGTTTTTCTATTTTACGAGTTCGTATATATCCTATCGTATAAAAGTTTCTAATTTCAATACGACTTTGCTCAATCAAGTTTTAAAAGATTGTTTGTATTGAAATTAGAAACTTCCTATCTTTCAAAAATTATTTTATTTATTTTAGGATAATAATTTTATGCTAATAAATTCATTTATCTATTCTTCTTCCGTTTCAAAAAGAAAGGAAGGTTCAATTGAATCTCAAATATTTCGTTTAACCAATCGAATCACAAAACTTACATATCATTTTAAAAAACATAATAAAGATTATTCATCGCAAAGGGGTTTGTGGAAAATACTAAGTAGACGTAAACGTCTTTTAACTTATTTATACAACACAAATTCATTAAGTTATCAAGATTTAATTGCTCAACTAGGAATTCGTAGGTTAAAAAAAGATTAAGTTTTTGTATTAAGCAATAACAATTTTAACTAATTAAGGGAGTATAAAATATCCATATGATAATTAGTCAAGAAAAGAAACCAATGATAGTTAGTATGGGACCTCATCACCCATCAATGCATGGTGTTTTACGACTTATTATTACGCTTGAAGGAGAAAATGTTTCTGATTGTCAACCTGTATTAGGGTATTTACATAGAGGAATGGAGAAAATTGCGGAAAATAGGACAGTTGTGCAATATCTTCCTTATGTAACAAGATGGGATTACTTAGCTACAATGTTCACAGAAGCTATCACAGTTAATGGACCAGAAAAATTAACTAATATTCAAGTTCCAAAAAGAGCCAGCTATATAAGAATTATAATGTTAGAATTAAGCCGTATAGCATCTCATCTTTTATGGCTTGGTCCTTTTATGGCTGATATTGGAGCACAAACTCCTTTTTTTTATATTTTCAGAGAAAGAGAAATGATATATGATTTATTTGAAGCAGCTACAGGTATGCGAATGATGCATAATTATTTTCGAGTTGGTGGAGTAGCTGTAGATCTGCCTTATGGATGGATAGACAAGTGTTTAGATTTTTGTGATTATTTTCTACCAAAAATTGGTGAATATGAAAAATTTATAACAAATAATCCAATTTTTTTAAAACGGGTAGAAGGAATAGGGATTATAAATAGGGATGAGGCTATAAATTGGGGCTTATCAGGACCTATGCTACGGGCTTCAGGAATTCAATGGGATCTCAGAAAAGTAGATCATTATGAATGTTACGATGAATTAGATTGGCAAATTCAATGGCAAAAAGAAGGAGATTCACTAGCTCGATATTTAGTTAGAATTGGAGAAATGAAAGAATCAACAAAAATAATTCAGCAAGCTTTAAAAGCTATTCCAGGAGGACCTTACGAAAATTTAGAAGCACGAAGAATGAGTAAACAAAAAAATCTTGATTGGAATTCTTTTGAATACCAATTTATTAGTAAAAAACCTTCACCAACTTTTAAATTACCGAAACAAGAACATTATGTAAGATTAGAAGCGCCAAAAGGAGAATTAGGTGTTTTTTTAATAGGGGATGATAATGTATTTCCATGGAGATTTAAAATTCGACCCCCTGGTTTTATAAATTTACAAATTCTTCCTCAGTTAGTTAAAGGGATGAAACTAGCGGATATTATGACAATTTTAGGGAGTATAGATATTATTATGGGAGAGGTTGATCGTTAGAATGATTTTAAATATAAATTTAAAGCAACAAATTATTCAATTTTTTTCTTCATTAGAATTAAATGAAAAATCATTTCATTTGATACAAATTCTAATTTCTATTTTTAGTCTTATATTAGGAGTTACTATAAGTGTTTTAGTTCTTGTATGGCTTGAAAGAAAAATATCTGCCGCAATACAACAGCGTATTGGGCCTGAATATGCTGGTCCTTTAGGAATTATTCAATCTTTGGCAGATGGTGCAAAACTTTTTCTAAAGGAAAATATTTTTCCATTACAAGGCGATTTAAATTTATTTAATATTGGACCTATTTTAGTTCTTGTACCTGTTTTTTTAAGTTTCTTAGTAATACCTTTTGAACATAATATAATTTTAACTAATTTTGATATAGGAATTTTTTTCTGGATAGCAATTTCTAGTATTGTTCCTTTAGGACTTGTTATGGCTGGATATGGATCAAATAATAAATATTCTTTTTTAGGTGGTTTACGTGCAGCTGCTCAATCAATTAGTTATGAAATTCCACTAGCTTTAAGTGTTTTATCTGTAGCTCTATGTGTGATTCGTGTAAATATTTATTAATTTTCAAAAAATATTTGAGAAATTTAATAATATTAAATTAAAACTAGATATTCATGTGGGTGAAATTAAACAGTGAATTTTTTCATTTTTACAGTATAAAAATTAAGCCCCACCCTCTTGGTACAAGAGTGACAGCTTTACACAATTGATCAAATTGTAAATTTCCGGGTAAAATAGTAGTTATAAAAGCCTAAAGCAGGAAACTAAAAAATTTTAAGTGAATTTAAAAATAACTTAAGAAGCAGAAATGAAGGGGGATGAGAAAAAATCGAAATGCATAAATAAAGTCAGAAAAAAAGATATTAATGAATAGTAAAAAGGACTTTACATTAGTAGAGATGTTTGAGCAGTACATCCTTACAAACTATATTTAAGCATACTTTCCCATTTATTACACTAATGATTATCTGGAACGAAGTAATTTTTTTGCAGTTCTCAAATCAAATATTTTTTAAAAACAAAGTAATTAGCCTGTTCATAAATTTTTTTGAGTTAGCACTAGCAATAAACTGTAAAAAATTAAGATAGATTCAAAAGCATACCTTTTTAAATAGCAAACAGAATCGCACTGGGAAGTTATTATTTATAAATTTTGATATTTAGATAATACCCATTGAGGAGCCGTATGAAATCAAAAATTTCATGTACGGTTTTGAAATAGAGATATCAATAGCAATACTGATATCGACTAAAATTATCAAATAGTTTACGTACAATTGATATAGTTGAAGCCCAATCAAAATATGGACTTTGGAGCTGGAATTTGTGGCGACAACCTATTGGTTTTATAGTTTTTTTCATTGCTTCTTTAGCTGAATGTGAAAGATTACCTTTTGATTTGCCAGAAGCTGAGGAAGAATTAGTTGCTGGTTATCAAACCGAATATTCAGGAATCAAATTTGCATTTTTTTATCTTGCCTCTTATTTAAATTTATTGATTTCTTCGTTGTTTGTAACAATTTTATATCTAGGAGGTTGGTATTTTCCAGATCCATCTATCCCAATAATTCATTTTTTGGGATCGAATCTAATTGTAACTACAAATTTAATTGTAAGTACAATTACTCAAGTAACTACTATAGGAATAGGAATAATTATTACACTATCAAAAGCTTATTTATTTTTATTTATTGCTATAATGACAAGATGGACTCTACCTAGAATACGTATAGATCAATTACTAGATCTTGGTTGGAAATTTCTACTACCAATTGCTTTGGGTAATTTATTATTGACAGCCTCTTTCCAACTTTTTTTATTATAAATTGATTAAGTTATATAAAAATAAGGATTTTGTAATATGTTTTCCACGGTAAACGGATTTAAGAATTATAGTAAACAAGCAATACAAGCTGCAAAATACATTGGTCAAGGTTTTATGATTACACTAGATCATATGAATCGTTTACCTATGACTATTCAATATCCTTATGAAAAATTAATACCCTCTGAACGATTTCGAGGCCGAATTCATTTCGAATTTGACAAATGTATTGCTTGCGAAGTATGTGTACGCGTATGTCCAATAAATTTACCTGTTGTTGATTGGGAATTGAAAAAAACTATAAAAAAAAAACAACTAAAAAATTATAGTATTGATTTTGGAATTTGTATATTTTGTGGAAACTGTGTTGAATATTGTCCTACTAATTGTTTATCAATGACTGAAGAGTACGAACTTTCAACCTATGATCGTCATGAATTAAATTATGATCAAATAGCATTAGGACGTCTACCTGTATCCGTAATTGAAGATTCAACAATAAAAACTCTTTCAAATTTACCAGGGTTGCCTAAGAAAGTTATGACAGGACATTCCTTTTTCAGAAATGTGACTAATTCCTAAAAGTTAATAAAGTTTGTTTTTATTCATTATTTAAAATTTCTAACTAATTTTTTTTAGTTGAATCTGATTTTTTATAATTGCGCAATATATGAAATTATTTGAATCGTTTTCTGAAACTATTTTTTTTATCCTTACGTTTAATATTATATTAGGAAGTTTAGGTATTGTTTTACTTAGTGATATAGTGTACTCCGCTTTTTTACTAGGATTTGTTTTTGGTTGTGTAGCTTTATTATATCTTTTATTAGATTCAGATTTTGTTGCTGCTGCACAGATTTTAATTTATGTTGGAGCTATAAATGTTTTAATTGTATTTGCAGTAATGTTAATAAATAAGAAAAAAGTTGATAATTTGTTGGTATTTTGGACAATAGGTGATGGAATTACTTCTGTTATTTGTATTAGTATATTTTTAGTATTAAGTAATGCCATTTCAACAACCTCATGGTCAAAAATTTACTTATTTGTTGAAGGAACTAAAAATGAAAAATTAATTTTAACAGATAATATTCGACGTATTGGATCGGGATTTTTAACGGAATTCATTGTTCCATTCGAACTTATGTCAATAATTCTTTTAATTGCATTGATAGGCGCAATTGTATTAGCTCGCAATGAACAACTAAGCTAACTGTTTTTTAGAAAAGAAAAGACTAAATTGACTTTATTAGAATAAATTTTTGTAAACAAAAAATGAAATTTTTAAATTATAAGGATTAATATGCTTGAGCATATTTTGAATTTAAGTGCTTTTATGTTTTGTCTTGGACTTTTTGGATTAATTACAAGTAGAAACATGGTTAGAGCACTAATGTGTCTAGAACTAGTTCTTAATGCAGTTAATATAAATTTAGTAACTTTTTCTAATTTTGTCGACAAGGTCCAATTAAAAGGAGAGATTTTTTCTATTTTTATAATAGCAATAGCAGCAGCTGAAGCTACTATTGGACTAGCTATTGTTTTAGCTATTTATCGTAATAGAAAGTCAACTCGTATTGATCAATTTGATTTGTTAAAATGGTAATGGTTTTGCAATACCAAAATTTGATGAAACTTTGAAATATTAATTTCAATTAAATTTATTAGTAAATTTATTCTTTACTAGATAAAATAAGTTTTTCTGCGCAAATAAAAGAAATAATTTGAAATAGGATAATAAATAAAATTCCTATTTTATTTTTTCATTCAATTTAAGGTTACTACTATCCCAACAGGAGTTAAAAAAAGAGAATGGCACATACAGTCAAAATTTATGATACATGCATTGGTTGTACACAATGTGTAAGAGCTTGCCCAACAGATGTGTTAGAAATGGTACCTTGGGATGGATGTAAAGCTAGTCAAATAGCGTCTGCTCCCAGAACTGAAGACTGTGTAGGTTGTAAAAGATGTGAATCTGCTTGCCCAACAGATTTTTTAAGTGTAAGAGTTTATCTCGGAAGTGAAACAACGCGGAGTTTTGGTCTCGCATATTAAATTTGAATATCAAAATAAAAAACTTTGTTTTTTATTTTTATAATAAGAACCTATAAAATAGGTTCTTATTATAAAGATCTTATCTATTTTTATTATGAATCAATTTCCATGGCTAACTTTAATTGTTTTTTTTCCAATATCTGCTGGTTTACTTATTCCGTTTTTTTATTCTAAAGGAAATAAGTTTGTTCGATGGTATACTTTAGGAATTTGTCTTTTAGAATTTCTTTTAATAACTTATATTTTTTGTTATAAGTATCAATTCAATAATAATTCTATTCAATTGAAAGAAGATTATAATTGGATAGAATTGATGGATTTTCATTGGAGATTAGGAATTGATGGATTTTCGGTTGG